AACAAATAAGAAATAGTTTAATCCGATTCGATTTCATGCAAATGTAGTAGTATACCAATAACGGGAACTAGTCCGATTTTATCGAAGTTCAAGAATAAAGGAATTTTTACTAGAGATTAGGATTAGGATAACTCGATAAAAGTTTTGATTGAATATGGTTGAATAAGCATTATATGCTGAAAAGTTTTCTATTTTTATAGTTAGAATTGATTGGTCGTATCTATCCAATACCAATAATCTACTATGATATACTATGATAACGACTCGCTATTCACTCGGGTTCTGAGTCATAATCATTATGTAGGAGAGATGGCCGAGTGGTTCAAGGCGTAGCATTGGAACTGCTATGTAGGCTTTTGTTTACCGAGGGTTCGAATCCCTCTCTTTCCGTACCTTCATCTAAACCACCAACGGTACTTATCACAATACAATGTCTCAAATCAACTAATAATGGATACCATTAGTCCAAGAGTTAGGCTTTCCTTTGATATAGATTCCATATTCCTAATTGTTGTGGTACATAAAATTAAACTACTAAAAAAAGGTCGACAAGGAATTCAAATATGGCAGCCAATCTCTTACTTCGACGAAAAGAGAAGAAAGCAAAATAGCCCAAATCTTTTTTTTGTTAGTTAGGTTTAAGTTTGACGGGAATAATATTCTACGACTAGCAATTCGTTGATTTTCAAACCGACCCATTTATTATCTATTATTTGATTGACTACTCCTTTATATTGGAACGGGTGAAGAGTCAAATATTTTGGCACTTCCTCATGAGGGGATGAATCAAGAGAATTTTTAATCAGAGTTTGGGATTTTTGTTCATCCTTCGCTGTAATAACATCTCGTGGTTTGCAGCGATAACTTGGTATATCTACTATACGACCATTAACTAAAACATGTCTATGGTTAACTAATTGGCGGGCTCCAGGAATAGTCGACGCCATACCCAATCTAAAAAGGATGTTATCCAAGCGCATTTCAAGTAATTGTAGTAAAACCTGACCTGTTGAACCTTTGGCTTTTCCCGCGATACGGACATATTTAAGTAATTGTCGTTCTGTAAGACCATAATGAAAACGCAATTTTTGTTTTTCTTCGAGACGAATACGATATTGAGATCTTTTACCGGAACGCGATTGGTTTCTAAGATCACTTCCGGTTCTAGGCCTTTTACTAGTTAGTCCCGGTAGAGCCCCCAGACGGCGTATTTTTTTGAAACGAGGACCTCGGTAACGCGACATAAAGACTCCTTATTTTATTTAAATTTTACAGAATAAACCTAAATTAAAACTGAACTATAAATGAAGTGAAATCAACTGAAGTATTCTACTACAAAGAATAATGAGATAAATTATATCAATATCCGGACTCTTTTGTATGCTTATTGTATGTATATATAAAAATAAAGGAAAAGGATCCTTTATTTTTATATATTTTTACTGTAAATATCTAACTCCTCCTATTTTTATTCATAGTTGGACGTTCTTACAAGATAATAGATCGGTGACCCTTAACCCTTAGCAAAGGGGAGGAAGCCTTTAATTTAATACTATTTTCCAGCATTCTTTAGATTTCACGGAGACATTAGCAATCACGTAAAAAAGCAACCAAATAGAGAGAAGCCAGCTATCGGAATCGAACCGATGACCATCGCATTACAAATGCGATGCTCTAACCTCTGAGCTAAGCGGGCTCACACAATCGAAATTGGGCATGCATAGGAATTCAATAACCTACTGGGATCGTAGCTATTAACTATCCATTCTTAGCTATTCATAATTAATATGAGTCTAGAAAAGAATAGAAAGCGCATATTTCAAATAAATATTTCATATTTATAGATGATAACCATTAATTGACTATAGCGATATGTAGTTTCTATTTATTTATCTTCAGTATCTTAATTAAACAGTCACATTTAAAATGATATTTTCATTTTTTATTATTATCTATTACTTTAACTATATAAACTATATATTTTGCTAATATTTTATATTATTATATTTGACTATATATCATATATATATATATCTTTAGAAATATATTTCTATTTTTTATTAATTATTCTAAATTATTGAATATAAATTCTTATATTTTTTTATTGAATTACGAATTGATTAGCTAGAGTAATTAGATTACTAAGTAATAGTAATTCTTAATATTGATTTAATTATAATTCATTTCCATTTAGTTTTTAGTTAAGGAAATCATCAAAATGAAAGAAAGAGACGCAATCCAGATCATAATGAGACATTACGCCGCTTTCAGTCATAAATAAAAGCATAAACTAAGACAAAATCGACCGTTTGAGTATTCCAAATTTCTCGGTGTAAATGGGCGGGAAAAAGGACTATATATGGGGTATATATCCAGCTAGATTGAATTGTGGGTACAGAAATGATAAAATAATTTCTGATTAGGAGTAAACGCTTTTAGATATAGGAATCCCTATCTAATCAATTAAAAGTTTACAGCATAGCATAAAATAAATGAAAAAAAAAAGGGGGAACGACATCACAATTAGATCCTAATCTAAAAACAAAAAGGAAAGGGGGATATGGCGAAATTGGTAGACGCTACGGACTTAATTAAATTGAGCCTTGGTATGGAAACCTACTAAGTGATAACTTTCAAATTCAGGGAAACCCTGGAATTAAAAATGGGCAATCCTGAGCCAAATCCTGTTTTAAGAAAACAAAACACAAGGGTTCAGAAAGAGAGAATAAAAAAGGATAGGTGCAGAGACTCAATGGAAGCTATTCTAACAAAGGGAGTTGACTGCGATGCGGTGGTAAAAGAATCCTTCCATCGAAACTTCAGAAAGGCTGAAGGCTAAACTTTTATACGTATTATTATTATTATGTATACGTACTGAAATACTATATAAAAATAAAATTATTAATGACGACTCAATTTTCAACTAAAAAAATTGTTGTAAATCGATTACAAGTTGAAGAAAGAATTGAATATTCATTGATAAAACCATTCACGTCATAGTCTGATAAATCCTTTGAAGAGCTGATTAATCAGACAAGAAAGAATAAAGATAGAGTCCCATTCTACATGTCAATGCTGACAGCAATGAAATTTATAGTAAGAGGAAAATCCGTCGACTTTATAAATCGTGAGGGTTCAAGTCCCTCTATCCCCCCAAAAAGGGCCCGTTTGACTCCTTAAACTATTTATTAAACTATTTATCTGATCTTATCCTATACTTCGTTTTTTTCTTTAGATACAAGAAATTTAAGGCCTGGATAAGACTTTGCAATTTTTTGTAATTGACATAGACCCAAGTCATCTTGTAATCTAGTAAAATGAGAATGATAAGTCGGGAATAGTCGGGATAGCTCAGTTGGTAGAGCAGAGGACTGAAAATCCTCGTGTCACCAGTTCAAATCTGGTTCCTGGCACATAATTAATTGATATGGATCACCATAGAGATTCATTAATAGTCTATATTATAATACATACTTAGCCATCTAGATATCTCTCCAGACATCCCTCGACCCCAATTTACCTATTTACCTAATTTTTTTTTTTCTATTTTCTATGAGTAAAGAGTATCTAAAGTGTGTAAAAGAATATTATGTTTCCTCTTTTTTTTTTCTCCATAACTTTTTTTAGAGTCCATCTAAGTGATGTGCGCGGTACAAAGTTCCTGATGCAGAACTCTTTTAGTTCATCCTAGTGGTTCGGCTCATCTGAAAGAAGTATCTTAAAAACTTGAGAATTTCAATGACTCCCTAATTTTTATTGTCTTTTACTTTTTTTTAGCTTTAGCCCATAGCTAATACGAATGAGACTTCAATTACTCGATCTAGAACATAATGTAAAAATATTCCTTGAATATCGAGAATTGTCGAAGTGAAGATTAGTTTCTTATTATTTTATTCAATGGGCATCTTGTATTTCAAAAAAATTGGGGGCAATATAATCCTTACGTAAGGGCCATCCTATCCAACTTTCGGGCATTAAGATACGTTTGAGGCGTGGATGATTATCATAAGAGATTCCTAACATATCATAAGATTCCCGTTCTTGAAAATCCGCACTTTTCCAAACCCAGAAAACAGATGGAATTCTAGGATTCCTCCTTGGAGCAAATACTTTTATGCATATCTCTTCCGGTTGATCTACATCAGACTCTATTCTTGTAAGATGATACACGCTAGCTAACAGTCCACCTGGTGCGATATCATAGGCACATTGAGAACGTAGATAATTGTAACCATATACATATAAAATAACAGCAATGGAATGCCAATCCTCGGGCTTTATTTGTAAAGTCTCTATTCCTTGGTAATCAAAGCCTAAAGATCTATGAACTAGCCCATGCTTTACTAGCCAAGCAGACAAACGACCCTGCATCTTTTTTATCGCTCCCACATTTTTCTTAGTATTTTTTGAATATTTCAAATTTACGATGAAATTTATGAAGATTGACCCCTTGCGTTGCTTCTTATCTTATTATGTACAAAATTATGTAAAAACAGACTTCCTAATTCACTAATTCGTGGGAAGATACTTAATTTTTTTAGTTAAAAAATGTTTCCGGGGGAATCTCTGGAGTAGATGGGGATTGATAAAGTAATCCTTGATCATAATTTACCGTATGAGTATTGCGTCCAACATGAAACTTGTGATTGGTCGTAAAACAACGATTCCCTCGTTGAGACCTAAATTTATCCTCATAGATTTCTCGCGATATTTTCTTACGAAGTTTTGTTATAGCATCTATAACTGCCTCTGGTTTAGGTGGACAGCCAGGCAAATATACATCCACAGGAATTAGCTTATCAACGCCTCGAACAGTACTATAAGAATCGGTACTGAACATCCCCCCGGTAATTGTACATGCTCCCATAGCAATAACATATTTAGGTTCAGGCATTTGTTCGTATAATCTTACTAAAGAAGGAGCCATTTTCATTGTTACTGTACCAGCTGTTAAAATAAGGTCCGCTTGTCTAGGACTGGATCTTGGTACCAATCCATAA